ATGCGTTACAAAATTTCGAGTTAGCCAATGATCCAATCAAAGTAATTATTGGGACTATAGTATCAAACTTTTTTATAGCAATATCTATAATAAATGAATTTTCTAACATTTGACTCCTAACCACAGAAGGCTTTAGTCGTACACTTGAAAAATGGCCCAAAAAATCGAGGGAATGGTTGTATAATTGGTTTATATGAATCCTATCTGGTTGAGACCACAAGTCGAAATTATATTGCCAGAGATTTATAAGGTAATACTTCCATTTATTCATCAGAAGAGGAGTTCCCTTTAAAGCCAGAATAGCTTTTCCTTGATATCTGACATAATGTATGAAAAGGTCCTTGAAAACCCAGAGGATGGTGTAAAAATCATTATGAAAAACTACCAAAAAATGTTCTATTTTTCCAAAAAAATGTGTTCTCTCAAGAAAGGCGCTAGAAGATGTTGATCGTAAATGAGCAGATTGTTTACGGAGAAAGGGGAATATCGATTCGCATTCATATACATGAAAATTATATAGGAATAAGAATAATCTTCGATTCTCGTTTGAAAAAACAGAAATATATTTCTGTTTTTGAGTAATAAGATTATTCCAATTCTGAAACTCGTAAAGAAAGAATCGCAATAAATGCAAAGCGGGGATATCTTGTATCCAACAGCGAAGGGGTTGAATCAAAAGTTCCAGATGGATGGGGTGGGGTATTAGTATATCTAATACATGATTTAAATGCGATAATTTATCCTCTAAAAAGGGAAATGCTGAATGAATTGATCGTAAATTTTTAGATTTTGCTATTTCTTTTTTCCCTTCTAGGGAAGATATTAATTGCAGTGAAAATGGAATTTCCACAATGATTGCACAGCCCTCTGATATCATTTGAGAATAAAAATGATTCTTATGATCCACAAATTTATGTTGTTGAGAATCATTATCAAAAATAACCAAAGGCTTCTGTTGATACATTCGAGTAATTAAACGTTTCACAATCAGTGAACTGAATTTATTGTCATAACCTAAATTATCGATAGAATCATAAAGAATCGATCCATTTAAACCATGATCATGAGCAAGTGCATAAATATACTCCTGAAATAGAAGTGGATATAGGAAGTCTTGTTGTCGAGATCTATCTATTGCTAAATATCCTTGTAACTCTTCCATTTTAAAATAGATTTTAACCAAGGGCAGGGGATTTCTTGGGCTATCATATCAAATGATACATAGTGCGATACAGTCAAAACAAGGTATATAGTAAAAAAAAAAATAAATAAAAACCCTGGAGACAGATAAGCTAATCAACGGATTCTCCCTTTTTCCATCCAATTGCTTTGTGTTTGTTATTAGGATATGGAAATTGTTAGAAACCCTTTATTTTTGCAACCCGATCGCTCTTTTGACTTTAGAATCAATTCTGTTTATCAATATACCGTTTCCTCTACACATTCGCCTCCACTCTAGAAGAGGGATATAGTTAATAATTAGGATTCATAAAAAAAAATAGAGAATCCACTTAGTATGGTTATGGGAGAACCTTTTTCCGCATCAGGTACTAATACATTTTTAACGTCTAATTAGACCGGGAAATCATTCGAATTTAAGAACAGAAGCTCGTTGCTTTTTGTTTCCCTATAATTGGAGCCCTATGGCTCTATCCATTTATTTACTCGACCCACTAGTAATTTCTATTTTTGTACCGATCTAAGAATTAAAAAAATTTTGTACTGATCCGGTAAGGAGGAAGTACTCTTAGAGTTCTTCATTGATACGACATGCTGTTTTTTCCATTCGTTCCCTTTCAGGATCAGTCGTGGTCTTACAAACTCTACCAACGGTATGGACGAATTCGTTCCTTCATCCAAATGTGTAAAAGATTCTAGCCGCACTTAAAAGCCGAGTACTCTACCGTTGAGTTAGCAACCCGAAGTAATGTAATTTTGGTGTGTAGATACGATCGGAATCAAAATAACGAGATTGGATTGCGCGACCCCATCAAAACATTAAACTAGAAACACAAGAAAAAAAAATAAAACATTTTTTTGGGGGTCGGAGATAAATAGATCTATTTATCCACGATGGAATTATATTTATTCCATACACTATTGTCAATATGAACGTCAAGAAAAAAAAAAAAAAAAAGACTTGTGTTGGATTGGCACTACATAGATAATAAAAAGTTTGGGTGAATAGTGGATAAAAGAAATAACTAAGGATAAGAAGAAAATCGCGAGTTTATTCAATATCCGTCAAGGTACAATAAGCAGGTTAGACTTTTTTTCTTTTTTTGTGGAGTTTCAACCACCGGATTGAGGAGAATCCTATAATTTTATGGATCCTCTTAGTTCATCTACTCACTCGATCTTTTTTCTATCCCTCCCATATCACATAGAAAATCTTTTTGTCGTTAATTCTTTTTTTTTTTTTTCTATTTCAATACTTTTATTTCGTTTAATTTTTAATTAGATTAACGCGAGGTTACTTAAAAATCTCTGCCTTCTTTGAAATATCATGAACGGTTCCTGTAGGTTGAGCGCCTTTTTCAAGGAAATATAGAATAGCGGGAACGTTTAAATAAGTTTGACTCTTTATCGGATCGTAAAAACCCACTTTCCGAAGATCCCTTCCTTCTCTTCGAGATCGAACATCAATTGCAACGATTCGATAGATAGCTCATTGGGATAGATGTAGATGAACAATGCCCCCCTTAGAAACGTATAGGAGGTTTTATCCTCGTACGGCTCTATAAAGAATGAATTTCTATAGATTTAGAATTTATGTCTCTTTCTATTATAGAGTGATAGAATAGAGTGACAAATAGATCTCTAAAATCCTCAAATCAAATAAATTAGACTATGATTTGATTCGTTTATTCTTCTTCCTTCCCGCTTTTCCCAAAAAATAATTCGTACTTATAACTCAAGTTGGATAATTCTCAAAGAGTTAAAAGGAAACTCCTTAGAGCCTTGGCATTTCGTTTATTGAGCTGTCTCTAAACCTCTTTTTGTCTCGTTTCTAATCAAATTTTTTGATTCTTTAATTTGATTTGGCTCCAATTGAATTGTTGAGACAATTTAAAGGGCGTTTTCTTGTTACGAGATCCTTTATCTTTGTTTTGAATCATTGGGTTTAGACATTACTTCGGTGATCCTTAATCGTTTCAAAAAGGCAGCAACATACCTTTTTTTTATTTCTTTCTATCGAAGAATCATACGAACGATTGATTCCCATGTGATACACTTTTGATCAAAATAGTTTTTCTCAATTCCAATAAAAATTTTTAATCCAAAAGTCACTTTTATAGGAATTGGATCCTTTCAATTTCTATATCAAAGATATACTTACGAAGTTGAAACAACTTATTGATTGACACTAACCCTAGATCCTTGCCTCTGAGAAATGAATCAATCATTTCTTCTCGAGCTCCACTGTGTACTATTTACTTACAACAGAACTCAAACTAAATAGGAGTTATAGTAGAACAGAACAAATTATGTCGAGTAAAGAGCACCTTATATAAAAATGATGGATATAAAAATCCACAACCGATCATGTCCTTCAAGTCGCACGTTGCTTTCTACCACATCGTTTTAAACGAAGTTTTACCATAACATTCCTCTCAATTGGAACCGGTATGGAATTGATTCAATATGGAATCATGAATAGTCATTGGCCCAATCGGAACATAGTAATGTAATCCATATTTTATTCTATAAGGTACGGGTGGATATTTATCTGGAGAAGTCTCAGGATTCTATTTTGTTAACCCCCTATTTTCTGAATGAAACATTTTAGAATTCGGGATCAAGAGGGAATTCACCCTATTTTTAAATAAGAAATATATAAAGTAACATAAGGAAGTTGGGGAATATAGAGGTTTTTCTTTCACATTTCGATTAAGAATGCAGCAAAGTGAAATAAAACAAATTAAATCTAAATAAATTAAATATAGGACGTAAGGTTTATCTAAGTAACTTCAATATGACTATGAGCCAGACATGCATACGCGGAAGAGCCCATTCTTTTTTTGAATTATATTATACATTCATCCCCGTTCCCATCTTACCTCAATCACAAATAGAAGATTTAGAAAATTATTAAGAACATTCTTTAACTATATTATGATAAAACCGGGATGCTCTGGGACGGAAGGATTCGAACCTCCGAATGGCGGGACCAAAACCCGCTGCCTTACCACTTGGCTACGCCCCATTTTTATTTTTATGCAACGCTAATAAACACTAATATCGGTATTGGTCGTTCGTCAATTCCCACCCCACTATGAATGCAATCCATTAGATTGTTGCTAGGATTTGACACGTGTAGTTGTAAAATCAAATTGAATTTGTTGATCATTATATAGAATTCAATTAAGATATTGTATGAAAGTATGGTTCCTTCTATTTTCGTGTGAGAATGTAAGGATTTTTGATTGGGTGCGTCAAAAAAAGCAGGATTTTTTTTTTCACTTTCTTAATTTTTCCCTTATATCGATAACTCAATCAAAATACAATTTATCCTCAAGAATGAAATGTTTTGTTATGCTTAATATCTTTAGTTTGATCAGTATCTGTCTTAATTCTGCCCTTCATTCGAGTAGTTTTTTCTTTGCTAAATTACCCGAGGCTTACGCTTTTTTCAATCCAATCATAGATTTTATGCCAGTCATACCTGTGCTCTTTTTTCTCTTAGCCCTTGTTTGGCAAGCTGCTGTAAGTTTTCGATGAGATCTTTAATTTGAATACTGTCCCATAAACATTCAGGATTTATTCACTAAAAAAATAAATTCTAACAATTTATAAGATCAGATAAGTCTTATTTTAAGAACCCTCGATTCAAGCATCGAAATTCTTCGATAGGCGCGATGAATCTGAATCATTTCATTTAATCATTTTGACCTTCCATTTCCAGTGAACAAGGACCTTAGTGGGTCCCCCACAATAACTAATTGTAATAATAAATTGGTGGGTATGAAAGATAATTTGGATATTGAAAGAATCTTATT